GGGGAATTCGTACCTACTATAAATTTCCGAGGACACGCAAAAAATGATAATAGATCTCGTCGTTAAAATAAGAGTAGTTAATAAAAGTGAATATAGATGCTTATTGTTTATTAGCGAGAGGCAAATCTTATGATAAAGAAGAATCCATATACCGAAATATATATGCGCTTTAAGTAAACATATATGTATGTCTGCTAATAAAGCAGACAGAGTAATTGAAATTGATCAGATTTGTGGACGTTTATACGAAGAAAGACGTATGAGACTCGAACTTATGCCTTATCGAGTGAGTTATCCAATTTTAAAATTGGTTTATTCTGCAGCAACAAATGCTATTCACAATGTCGGTTTAAACGAAGCAAGTTTAATCATTAGCAAAGCGGAAGTCGTGAAGGGGTACTACTGTGAAAAAATTAAAACCTCGAGCTCGAGGGCGCAGTTATCCGATAAAAAGACCCGTTTTTCATATAACTATTGGATTAAAAGATATATCTGTAAAGGAAGTATAAAAAAGGAAGTATAAAGGAGCCAAATACGCCATATTATACTTCAAAGGCAACGTATGGAGAAATAAAAATAAGTAAGTACACGGATATGACGTGTCATGATATATATAGTATTGGGAGATTATGGGACAAAAAATAAATCCACTTGGTTTCAGACTTGGTGCAACCCAAGGTCATCATTCTCTTTGGTTTGCACAACCACAAAATTATTCCGAAGGGCTACAAGAAGATCAAAAAATCCGAGATTGGATCAAGAATTATGTACAAAAAAATATTCAAATATCCTCTGGTGTTGAGGGAATTGCATGCATAAAGATTCAAAAAAGAATCGATTTGATTCAGGTCATAATCTATATGGGATTCCCAAAATTATTACTAGAAGGTAAAGGTGGGCCTCGAAGAATCGAAGAATTGCAGATAGATGTACAAAAAGAAATTAATTGTGTAAACCGAAAACTCAACATTGCTCTTACAAGAATTACAAACCCTTATGGACACCCTAATATTCTCGCCGAATTTATAGCCGGACAATTAAAGAATAGGGTTTCATTTCGAAAAGCAATGAAAAAGGCTATTGAATTAACTGAACAAGCAGGTACAAAAGGAATTCAAGTACAAATTGCAGGACGTATCGACGGAAAAGAGATTGCGCGTGTCGAATGGATCAGAGAGGGTAGAGTTCCTCTACAAACCATTCGAGCTAAAATTGATTATTGTTCCTATGCAGTTGGAACTATCTATGGGGTATTAGGCATCAAAATTTGGATATTTGTAGACGAGGAAGCCTAAGCCTTTATTTGACTTGTCTTTACGTTCTATCGGAAATAAAAAAGCAAAAAATGACAAACTCTTTCATTCTTTTTCTGTTAAATAAAAAAAAAAAAATGGGCAATTCTATAAGGTTGAATAAAAATTCAATTCATTTTTTTATATTGATATAATTGCTATGCTTAGTGTGTGACTCGTTGGTTTTTGTAGGGTTAGTAGTCAAAAAAACGGACTGGCCCATAGTATGAACTAATAACTATCGAACTAATAACCAACTCACCGCTTCATATTATCTGGATCTAAAGAACTAGTCACGATATGATATATTGATCATATCATTGTAGCAACTGAATTTTTGTTTGCATAAACAAGCAAAAAAAAGAAAAACCAATCTGATTTTAAGTTGTGAAGCAATAACAAAAAGAATGCAGATAAATGGAAGGGTGAGAGAAAGAGAGAAAAAGAATACTAATGCTATATGATTCCAATATGTAAGGTCTCTGAGCGATCTTATAAAGGATAGCGTAATAAAGCATCAATACTAATTTGATTGATCTATAATTCGATGAATTTGTTCATAGAACAAAAAAAGTCAAGAGCCCCGGGTCCACAAAGACTGAGAAAATTGACTCAATAACACATTTCATTTTCATTAGGAGCTCCGCTGTAGAATTCAGGCCTAACCATTAATCGCGAAGCGATGGGAACGACGGAACCCGTGGATGCAGAAGATTCTATTGAAAACGAATCCTAATAATTCATTGGGTAGGATGGCGAAACGAACCCGGGACCAATCCACTTTTATTCTGAGAGGCCATGTCATAGGATAACCCTACAACTGAAATAGATATGGAAAGAGTAAATATTCGCCCGCGAAAGTTTTTATTTTATTGGATTTCTAAATTTTGATAGATCCAATATAATATGATAATAAAAAAGACAAAACAAAATAAATACTCGTTATAATAAAACGAAATTCTATTATTATTATCTCTAACTAATCTATAAAATAATTATCTATAACTATAAATAAATAGAAATTGAATACATGTTTAGTTTTTTTTATATAAACTATCAAAACAAGATATACAAATTTCTAATAGATTAGATATTAGATAAAATCTCAAAGACTCCCACGATTCAGTATATTATTCATTAAATACATGTATACCATGTTATAATTGTTATTTTTCATTCGCGAGGAGCTGGATGAGAAGAAACTCTCATGTCCGGTTCTGTAGTAGAGATGGAATTGAAATTGAAAAAGAACCATCAACTATAACCCCAAAAGAGCCAGATTCCGTAAACAACATAGAGGAAGAATGAAAGGAATATCTTATCGAGGTAATCGTATTTGCTTTGGTAGATATGCTCTTCAGGCACTTGAACCCGCGTGGATCACGTCTAGACAAATAGAAGCAGGGCGGCGAGCAATGACACGAAACGTACGCCGCGGCGGAAAAATATGGGTACGTATATTTCCAGACAAACCTGTTACAGTAAGACCCGCGGAAACGCGTATGGGTTCCGGTAAAGGATCTCCCGAATATTGGGTAGCTATCGTTAAACCGGGTAGAATACTTTATGAAATGGGTGGAGTAGCAGAAAATGTAGCCAGAAAGGCTATTTCAATAGCGGCATCCAAAATGCCTATACGAACGCAATTCATTATTTCGGGATAAGAATGTATAACCAAAGAAAAGAAATCTTTTGAATGAAAAAAAAAACAAAATTATAGGTTTCTTTTTTTTTTTGTTTTGGACAAACAATATTTCTTTTTTTACTTAGCCCCTTCGCAGTGAAAGAGCAAATAAAAAAAAAATGATATGATTCAACCTCAAACCCACTTAAATGTAGCGGATAACAGCGGGGCCCGACAATTAATGTGTATTCGAATCATAGGAGCTAGTAATCGACGATATGCTCATATTGGTGACGTTATTGTTGCTGTAATCAAGGAAGCAATACCAAATACACCTCTAGAAAAATCCGAAGTGATCAGAGCTGTAATTGTACGTACTTGTAAAGAACTCAAACGTGACAACGGTATGATACTACGATATGATGACAATGCTGCGGTTGTTATTGATCAAGAAGGAAATCCCAAAGGAACTAGAATTTTTGGTGCGATCGCACGGGAATTGAGACAGTTAAATTTCACTAAAATAGTTTCATTAGCACCTGAAGTATTATAAGTCTAATAAAACGGAGACTCTAATGCTATTATAGCATTTGAATAAAATATGAATAGAGTAAACTAGATTAATTAGTAAATTTGTCTCACGCATATATCTTTAACGATTCATAAAATAGAAAGAAAAAAGCATGTTGATTATATCAAAGTTCGGGGGTAACAATAATTTTAATTTATCATGGGTAAAGACACTATTGCTGATATAATAACTTCTATACGCAATGCCGACATGAATAGAAAAGGAACAGTTCGAATACCATCTACTAACATCACCGAAAACCTTGTTAAAATACTGTTAAGAGAAGGTTTTATTGAAAATGTGAGGAAACATCAGGAAAACAACAAATATTTTTTGGTTTTAACCCTACGGCATAGAAGGAATAGGAAAGGTCCATGTAAAACTGTTTTAAATTTAAAACGGATCAGTCGACCCGGTCTACGAATCTATTCTAGTTATCAACGAATTCCTAGAATTTTAGGTGGGATGGGGATTGTAATTCTTTCTACCTCTCGGGGTATAATGACGGACCGAGAGGCCCGACTAGAAGGAATCGGCGGAGAAATTTTGTGTTATATATGGTAAGCTTTCCTATATCCAAATTAAGATATGGAACTTTACTATTTGTGAAAAAAAAAGATAAAGAACGGGTTTCTATTCTCACTCTCCTCTTACTTAATACTTCAAGGAGGTTTTACCGCGAATGAAAAAAGAAAACTGGATTCATGAAAGTTTAATTCCTGAATCACTTCCGAATGGTATGCTTCGGATTCATTTAGATAATGAAGATCGGATTCTAGGTTATGGTTCAGGAAGGATTCAACGTAGTTTTATACGTATACCAACGGAAGATAGAGTAAAAATTGAAAGAAGTCATTATGATTCAACCAAAGGGCGTATAGTTTCTAGACTCCGAAACAAGGATTCAAACGATTAGGTGGTTTTTTTTTCAACTTCAATATTCCTTTCGGAGGGATACAATCCGAAAGTTTCAAATTTCCAGAAACTAATTTTCTTCAAATAAGTAAATTTGAAATTCAGTTAAGGAATGACAAATATGAAAATAAGGGCCTCCATTCGTAAAATTTGTGAAAAATGTAGACTGATCCGTAGACGGGGACGAATTATAGTAATTTGTTCCAACCTGAGACATAAACAAAGACAAGGATAATCTTTATAAAATAAAAGAGACTCCCTAAGGGACCCAATATACAAATAAAAAAAAGCGGAAAAGATCCGTTTTGGCATGAAATGGATATATCCATATACCTCTGACTTATATTTATGAGACGATAAAATATGGCAAAACCCGCACCCAGAATCGGTTCACGTAGGAATGGGCGTATTGGTTTACGTAAGAATGCGCGTAGAATACCAAAAGGGGTTATTCATGTTCAAGCAAGTTTCAACAATACCATTGTGACTGTTACAGATGTACGAGGCCGGGTAATTTCTTGGTCCTCCGCCGGTACTTGTGGATTCAAGGGTACAAGAAGAGGGACACCCTTTGCGGCACAAACCGCAGCAGGAAATG